CTCCGGATAGAAACATTAGCCCTAACGAAACAAGTTGTGATGAGAAAAGATTAGAATCGCCGAAAAAAATTTGGCAGATATTAAAAAGAAGAAGTTCCCGACTAGTACGTAAATATCACTATTTTATTAAATTGTTTATTGAAAGGATATACATAGATATCTTTTTACCTATCATTAATATTTCGAAAATTTCAAAAATAAGTGTACAAATTTTACTTAAATCAAAAAAACGAATTACTGATAAACACAGTTACAATGATGAAACAAATCAAAATACAATTCATTTTATTTCGACCATAAAAAAGCCTATTTCAAATATTTTTAATAAAAATTCACAGATTTTTTGTGACCTCTCTTCCTTGTCACAGGCATATGTATTTTACAAATTATCACAAACCCAAGTTATCAACAAATATAACTTGAAATCCCTATTTCAATATAACGGAACAATTCCTTTTATTAAGGATAGAATAAAATATTTTTGTGGAACACAAGGAATATTTCATTCCGAATCAAGGCATAAGAAACTTCATTATTTTGGAATTAATACGCGGACATGGAAAAGCTGGTTAATGGGTAATGACCACTATAAATACGATTTATCTCAGACTAGATGGTCTAGATTAGTGCCGCAAAAATGGCGAAATACAATCAAACAAAGTTTTATGGCTCAAAATACAACCTCAATAAATTTTGATTTATATGAAAAAGAACAATTAATTCATTACGAGAAACAAAACAATTATGTAGTCAATTCATTACCGAGTCAAAAAGATAAATTTAAAAACTACAAATATGATCTTTTATCAAATAAATATATTAATTATGATTATGAAAAAAAGAAGGATTCATACATTTATGGGTCGGCTTTACAAATAAAGGAGGACCGGGGGGTTAGCTATAATTCCAATACATATAATCCTGAATTTTTTGATTGGCCAGGAGATATAGATCTTAGTAATTATCTACAAGAAGATTTTATTATTGATAGGGATAAAAATACGGATAGAAAATTTTTTGATTGGAGAACTATTAATTTTTGTTTTAGAAAAAATATCGATATTGAGGAATGGACAAATATAGATATCGGGGGCAACGCCAGCATAAAAAAAAATACAAATAATTTTATGAAATATGAAATAATTGATAAAAATAAAATTTTTAATCTCGCGATTGATAAACAAATAAACCCCGCCAATCAAACAAAAATATCTTTTGACTGGATGGGAATGAATGAAGAAATACTAAATTGGCCAATATCGAATCTGGAACTTTGGTTTTTCCCAGAATTTGTCTTACTTAATGATGCATATAAGATTAAACCGCGGATCATACCAATAAATTTACTTCTTTTAAAATTAAAAAAAAATGAAAACATTAGTGAAAATAAAAATATTAACGAAAAACAAAAAAAGGATATATCCTATAATCAAAATAAAAAAAAATTGCTCGAATTTGAGCATAGAAATCAAGAAGAAAAGCAACAGCCAGACGAGGGGGGTCTTGGATCCGATGAACAAAACATAAAAAATCTTGGATCTGATGCATCAAAAAAACAAAAAGATGTTAAAGAAGATTATGATTATGGGGGATCATACATTCAAAAACGCAGAAAGAAAGGGAAATCTAAAAACAACATAGCAGCGGAGCTAGACTTCTTCCTGAAAAGATATTTTCTTTTTCAATTGAGATCGGATCATTCTTTTAACCAAAAAATAATAAAAAATGTCAAGTTATATTGTCTACTGCTTAGATTGAGAAACCCAAAGGAAATTGCTATATCCTCTATTCAAAGAGACGAAATGAGTCTGGATGTAATGCTGATTCCAAAGGCTATAACTCTTACAAAATTGATAAAAAGGGGGTTGTTGATTATTGAACCAGCTCGGCTATCCATAAAATGGGATGGACAGTTTATTATGTACCAAACCATAGCTATTTCACATGTGCATAAGAGTAAGCATCAAACAAATCGAAGATTCCAAGAAAAAAGAAATGTTGAGAAGAATTATATTAATGAATCTATTGCACGGCATGAAAAGTTGTTTGGGAATAAAGACGAAAATCATTATGATTTTATTCTTCCCGAAAACATTTTATCTCCTAGACGTCGTAGAGAATTGAGAATTCAAATTTGTTTCGATTCGAAAATTTTAAATGTTGGAGATAGAAACCCGGTATTTGTCAATAGGAACAGCACAAGGCACTGCGGTCAATTTTTTTATGCAAATAAGCATTTTGATGTAGATACAAATAAATTGATTAAGTTAAAATTATTTCTTTGGCCCAATTATCGATTAGAAGATTTAGCTTGTATGAATCGCTATTGGTTTGATACCAATAATGGTAGTCGTTTCAGTATGTTAAAGATACATATGTATCCACGATTGATAATGAGTTGATGATACTATTTCTACGAATCAAGCGGGCATATCTGCTATAATATATGAAGACAAAAAAATATGCATGCGCTTGTGTTATATTCTGGTACATGATACTGATTCAATGACCTTATCTTAGCAATTCTATCTAGGAATAAGTCGTCCTAATCTTTTTTCAAACTATTCTTCTTTTCTTTGTGGGTGTTAATGTACCAATCCTTTGAACCCATACCCGCGAATAAAATTGGAAATTGGATTGATTAATTGAATTTGATAAAAAAATATAAAAAGTATACGAATAAATCCAGATTATTGTGTATAAGAAATTAAAATGACCGGCATTTAATTTATTATTATTATTACTGATCCGTAAAATACATATCTGTAAAAACTAAAGAAAAAGGGAAGAAGGATTCTTTAATTATGTTAAAAAATTTATTCATTTCGGCTATTCCGCAAGAAGAAAATAGGGGGTCTGCTGAATTTCAAGTATTCAGTTTCACCAATAAGATACGTAGACTTACTTCCCATTTGGAATTGCACAGAAAAGACTATTTATCTCAGAGAGGTCTGCGGAAAATTCTGGGAAAACGTCAACGGCTACTGGTTTATTTGTCAAAGAAAAATAAAGTACGTTATAAAGAATTAATTAGTCAATTGAATATTCGGGAGCCAAAGACTCGTTAAGTTAATTTGTAATTTGAAAATTCATTTTTGAATTCTTTTATTAGTATTAGATTTCTATTCTACTTTCAATTTTTAAATTATATATTTTTTTTTGAATTTTGATGAACTATGTTTAGTTTTCAACAATTCATGGAATTAATGAATCGGGTATAAAAATATATGACTGTACCAACTACAAGAAAGGACCTCATGATAGTCAATATGGGTCCTCAACACCCATCAATGCATGGTGTTCTTCGACTCATTGTTACTCTAGATGGGGAAGATGTTATTGACTGCGAACCCATATTGGGTTATTTACACAGAGGAATGGAAAAAATAGCAGAAAATCGAACAATTATACAATATCTTCCTTATGTAACACGCTGGGATTATTTAGCTACTATGTTTACAGAAGCAATAACAGTAAATGGACCAGAACAGTTGGGAAATATTCAAGTACCGAAAAGAGCGAGCTATATTAGAGTAATTATGCTAGAGCTGAGTCGTATAGCCTCTCATTTGTTATGGCTTGGCCCTTTTATGGCAGATATCGGTGCGCAGACTCCTTTCTTCTATATTTTTCGAGAGAGAGAATTAATATATGACCTATTCGAATCTGCCACAGGTATGCGAATGATGCATAATTATTTCCGTATCGGAGGGGTAGCTGCCGATCTACCTTATGGCTGGGTAGATAAATGTTTGGATTTCTGTGATTATTTTTTGACGGGGGTTACTGAATATCAAAAGCTTATTACGCGCAATCCCATTTTTTTGGAACGAGTTGAGGGGGTGGGCATTATTGGCGGAGAAGAGGCAATAAATTGGGGTTTATCGGGACCAATGCTACGAGCTTCCGGAATTCCATGGGATCTTCGTAAAGTCGATCATTATGAGTGTTACGACGAATTTGATTGGGAAGTACAGTGGCAAAAAGAAGGAGATTCATTAGCTCGTTATTTAGTCCGAATCTGTGAAATGACGGAATCCATAAAAATCATTCAACAAGCTCTGGAAGGAATTCCCGGAGGGCCTTATGAGAATTTAGAGGTACGGCGCTTTAATAGAACAAAGGATTCCGAGTGGAATGATTTTGATTATCGATTTATTAGTAAAAAACCTTCGCCCACTTTTGAATTGTCTAAACAAGAACTTTATGTGCGAGTAGAAGCTCCAAAGGGGGAATTGGGAATTTTTCTGATAGGAGATCGGAGTGTTTTTCCCTGGAGATGGAAAATTCGTCCACCCGGTTTTATCAATTTGCAAATTCTTCCTCAGCTAGTTAAAAGAATGAAATTGGCTGATATTATGACAATACTAGGTAGTATAGATATTATTATGGGAGAGGTTGATCGTTGAAATGATAATTGATACGACAAAAGTAGAAGCTATCAATTCTTTTTCCAGGTCGGAATCCTTAAAAGAGGTTTATGAATTCATATGGTTACTTGTTCCTATTTTTACTACTGTATTCGGAATCATAATAGGAGTACTGGTAATTGTGTGGTTAGAAAGACAAATATCTGCAGGGATACAACAACGTATTGGGCCTGAATATGCAGGTCCTTTGGGAATTCTTCAAGCTCTAGCAGATGGTACCAAACTACTTTTTAAAGAGGATCTTCTCCCATCTAGAGGGGATATTCGTTTATTCAGTATCGGACCGTCTGTAGCGGTCATATCTATTTTACTAAGTTATTTAGTAATTCCTTTTGGATATCGCCTTGTTTTAGCTGATCTCAGTATAGGAGTTTTTTTATGGATTGCCATTTCCAGTATTGCTCCTATTGGACTTCTTATGTCAGGATATGGATCAAATAATAAATATTCTTTTTTAGGTGGTCTACGAGCTGCTGCTCAATCGATTAGTTATGAAATACCATTAACTCCATGCGTATTATCAATATCTCTACGTGCGATTCGTTAGAACATGCACTTTTTTTTTTTTTTCATTCTAGGAAATAATTTCATTTAGTTCTAAGAAAAAAGTTGAATAGATATCCTCATTTTTTATTCATCATTCGGGGTGATAAACTAAACCAGATAGTTATATGAGTGAAATAAAACGGCTTAGAAATTAGCAGTCAAAAGATTAAGTCTCATTCCCTAGGTACAAGGGCTAAGCTAAGCGGACGTAAATATAATAATACAGTAGAAACGGATTACCGCCCCAATTGGTTGACTAATCATCATAGTTTGAAGCGGGTCGAAAAGATTCACTGTATGGAGTTTTTACTGCTGTATGTTACCATACCGGGGGTCGAACAAAAATGAGTGGATGGTTAGGAATACCAAGATACACAAAGGATTTATTAGTAATATAATAGAGATTATGTAAGTAAGTTATTCAAACCAAAAGGTTATTTCTGCATAACATAAAAGGAATCCTAATGGGGCTTTACATTGGTAGAAATGATCAAGAAGTACTTCCCCGAGATCCCGATCCAGAGTATGCTCCTACCCACTGATTAAACAAATTACTATCAGGAACGAAGGAATCCTTAATTAATATTATATTTTTATTCTTTCTTTTTTTTATTTATGCATATTTATGCATATTAATACAGATAAAATCTTATCATGATTATCGTGATTTATGAACTAATAGAATGTCTAATTCGAATCGAAAAAATGAGTATCAATAGATATTGATACAACGCGATATAACGAGTATTTTCATTGAAGTGTTAAGTTATTACTGAACAAAAAAGTTATATTATAAATTATAAAGGATGAGATCAATTCAGAAGCATTTTTTTGTTATTATGGCAGACAGAATTGCGGTGGTCTAATTTTTGCACTCTCCGATGTATCTTTACTCTATCTACCCTATAAGATAAGTATATATATCGAGATAATATTGAACTTACCCTTAGATTTATTTGTGGCCATCGAGGAGCCGTATGAAGCTTAAGTCTCATGTACGGTTTTGCAATAGCGATGGGAATAGTGATGTTCTCACCGACTATGATTATCTAACAGTTCAAGTACAGTTGATATAGTTGAGGCACAGTCAAAGTATGGTTTTTGGGGTTGGAATCTTTGGCGCCAACCTATAGGGTTTACTGTTTTTTTAATTTCTTCCCTAGCAGAATGTGAAAGATTACCTTTTGATTTACCAGAAGCGGAGGAAGAATTAGTAGCAGGTTATCAAACCGAATATTCTGGTATAAAATTTGGTTTATTTTACGTTGCTTCCTATCTCAATCTATTAGTTTCTTCATTATTTGTAACAGTTCTTTACTTGGGCGGCTGGAATTTCTCTATTCCGTACATATTAATTCCTGAGCTTTTAGGAATAAATGAAATGGGTGGAGTCTTTGGAATGACAATTAGTATCTTTATTACATTAGCTAAAGCCTATTTGTTCCTGTTCATTCCTATCACAACAAGATGGACTTTACCTAGGATGAGAATGGACCAACTATTAAATCTTGGGTGGAAATTTCTTTTACCTATTTCTTTAGGTAATCTATTATTAACAACTTCTTCCCAACTCTTTTCATTGTAAAGGCACAGAATATTTTCGATTCATAACTTTTCTCAAACAAGAGAAAGAAACGTCAAATTATTCATAGATATGCAAGATATGTTCTCCATGGTAACTGGGTTCATAAATTATGGCCAACAAACAGTAAGGGCTGCAAGATATATTGGTCAAAGTTTTATGATTACCTTATCTCATGCGAATCGTTTACCTGTAACTATTCAATATCCTTATGAAAAATTGATCACATCAGAGCGTTTTCGCGGTCGAATCCACTTTGAATTTGATAAATGCATTGCTTGTGAAGTATGTGTTCGGGTATGTCCTATAGATCTACCTGTTGTTGATTGGAAATTGGAAACCGAGATTCGAAAGAAACGCTTGCTTAATTACAGTATTGATTTTGGAATCTGTATATTTTGCGGTAACTGCGTTGAGTATTGTCCAACAAATTGTTTATCAATGACTGAAGAATATGAACTTTCTACTTATGATCGTCACGAGTTGAATTATAATCAAATTGCTTTGGGTCGGTTACCAATGCCAGTAATTGGAGATTACACAATTCGAACAATTATAAATTCGACTCAAATCACAAAAGCCACGGAAAAACCACTTGATTCAAGAACAATTACCAATTGAGTGAGTAAGTTTTGATCTAAAGTAGCGAAGCTTCTTTCATTTGCTTGGTCAATAATCAAAAATCCTAACTATCGAGTGGTGAAAATAGTGGTTTTTTTTATTCATATTTTTTTTTTTCATATATATCTTATCCGTGATTATTTCGATTCGAAAATTCTCGATTATAATTTTATATATAAATAAATAGAATAATATATAAAAAATTATAGAAACTTTCGGATAAAGAAACAGATATAGAAATGGTATTCAAACATTCAATTAATATAATAAATGTATCTACATCAACCCCATTATATTTAATCCAATATCAATACGGGAACGTATCAAAAAATTAAATATTAAATAAAATAAAAATAATAGGGTAACTTCTTTTTTTTTTTTTTATGGTTTAGTCAATCGTATCATGAAAAATTTCGACTGAATTTATCTTTTATTTTACATAGAATGGATTTACCTGGACCAATACACGATTTTCTTTTGGTTTTTTTGGGATTGGGTCTTATATTGGGAGGTCTAGGAGTGGTATTACTTACCAATCCCATTTTTTCTGCCTTTTCTTTGGGATTGGTTCTTGTTTGTACATCCTTATTCTATATTCCATCGAACTCTCATTTTGTAGCTGCCGCACAACTTCTTATTTATGTGGGAGCAATAAATGTATTAATTGTATTTGCTGTGATGTTCATCAATGGTTCAGAATATTCCAAAGATTTCCATCTTTGGACCGTTGGAGATGGGGTGACTTCATTGGTTTGTACAAGTATTTTTGTTTCACTAATTACCACTATCCTAGATACGTCATGGTACGGGATTATTTGGACTACAAGATCAAACCAGATTATAGAGCAGGACTTGATAAATAATGGTCAACAAATTGGAATTCATTTATCAACAGATTTTTTTCTTCCATTTGAACTTATTTCGATAATTCTTTTAGTTTCCTTGATAGGCGCAATTGCTATGGCCCGTCAGTACTAAATATTTATAATTTCTAAGGACTTGCTCTTTTCTTTATAATTTATTCTATTTATTTATCACGGATAAAATTCAAAGAAATGCTCTTAGTTGTCTATTAACAATACCTTACTTTAAATTTTTAAATTTACATACTTTCTTTTTTTATTATATTTTAGTTTTAGTCAATTGAATCTGTTGAATTTTTGTTCATATTGAAATGAATCGAGATTGATGAGGGGTTGATCAATGATGCTCGAATATGTACTTGTTTTGAGTGCCTATTTATTATCCATCGGTATCTATGGATTGATTACAAGTCGAAATATGGTTCGAGCTCTTATGTGTCTTGAGCTTATACTGAATGCAGTTAATATAAATTTTGTAACATTTTCTGATTTATTTGATAGTCGCCAATTAAAGGGAGATGTTTTCTCGATTTTTGTTATAGCAATTGCAGCTGCTGAAGCAGCCATTGGATTAGCTATTGTTTCATCAATTCATCGTAACAGAAAATCAACTCGTATCAATCAATCTAATTTGTTGAATAAATAATTATAATAAATAAAATATATTTACCAATAAAAATAAATGGTAAATGGGTATGTGCGACATTAAGTATACGATATGGTGATCTTTGCTAAACCGTAATAAATCAAAGTATCTTGGCCCTCTTTCATGAGCAGATCCAGAAGTTGATTGATTCTGGTAAATCTCAATCATTGATTCGTCTAGTGTCTACAATATATAATTAAATTTCTACTTTACTAGATCGAAAATTTATGATGTTAAAAAAATTTATAGTCCCAATGTCACATTCAGTAAAGATTTATGATACATGTATAGGATGTACTCAATGTGTACGGGCTTGCCCCACGGATGTATTAGAAATGATACCTTGGGACGGATGTAAAGCTAAGCAAATTGCTTCTGCTCCAAGAACAGAAGACTGCGTAGGTTGTAAAAGGTGCGAATCCGCCTGCCCAACGGATTTCCTAAGTGTCCGGGTTTATTTATGGCATGAGACAACTCGTAGCATGGGTCTAGCTTATTAATACGTTCCAGAAAATTCCACTTGAATTCATTTTTTTATCTTTACCGACAAAAACCCGTACTCGATAAATTTTATATATATTATATATTATTTTCTTTCGAGCACGGGTTTTTCTGGTCAAAGTGTATCTTGTCTTTACCACGAATAATTTTCCTTGGTTAACAATAATTGCCGTTTTGCCGATATTCGCAGGTACTTTCATTTTCTTTTTTCCTCATAGAGGAAATAAGGTTATTCGATGGTATACTATTTGTATATGTATATTAGAACTACTTATAACATCTTATGCATTTTGTTATCATTTCCAATTCGACGATCCATTAATCCAATTAGAACAGGATTATAAATGGATTCATTTTTTTGATTTTCACTGGAGATTAGGAATCGATGGACTTTCCATAGGACCCATTTTACTCACGGGATTTATCACAACTTTAGCTACTTTAGCGGCTTGGCCAATTACTCGAGATTCGAGATTGTTCCATTTCCTCATGTTAGCAATGTACAGCGGTCAAATAGGATTATTTTCTTCTCGAGATCTTTTACTTTTTTTTATCATGTGGGAGTTAGAATTAATTCCTGTATACCTACTTTTATCAATGTGGGGGGGGAAGAAACGTTTATACTCAGCTACAAAGTTTATTTTGTACACCGCAGGGGGTTCCATTTTTCTCTTAATGGGAGTTCTGGGTATGGGTTTATATGGTTCCAATGAACCAACATTAAATTTTGAAACATCAGCCAATCAATCGTATCCGGTGGCGTTGGAAATAATATTATATTTTGGATTTCTTATTGCTTATGCTGTCAAATTACCGATTATACCTCTACATACATGGTTACCAGATACCCATGGAGAAGCACATTACAGTACATGTATGCTTTTAGCCGGAATCTTATTAAAAATGGGGGCATATGGATTGGTTCGGATTAATATGGAATTATTACCCCGTGCTCATTCTATATTTTCTCCTTGGTTGATGATAGTAGGCGCAATTCAAATAATTTATGCAGCTTCAACATCTCCAGGTCAGCGCAATTTAAAAAAGAGAATTGCCTATTCTTCCGTATCTCATATGGGTTTCATAATTATAGGAATTGGTTCCATAACTGATACAGGACTTAATGGCGCCATTTTACAGATGATATCTCATGGATTTATTGGTGCTGCTCTTTTTTTCTTGGCAGGAACGAGTTACGATAGAATACGTCTTGTTTATCTTGACGAAATGGGGGGAATAGCTGTTCCAATGCCCAAAATATTTACAATGTTCAGTAGCTTCTCGATGGCTTCTCTTGCATTGCCTGGAATGAGTGGTTTTGTTGCAGAGTTGGTAGTCTTTTTTGGACTAATTACGAGCCAAAAATTTCTTTTAATCCCCAAAATCCTAATAACTTTTGTAACGGCAATTGGAATGATATTAACCCCTATTTATTCATTATCTATGTTACGTCAAATGTTCTATGGATACAAGCAATTTAATTCTCCAAATTATCATTTTTTTGATTCTGGGCCACGAGAACTCTTTGTTTCAATCTGTATCTTTTTACCCGTAATAGGTATTGGTATTTATCCGGATTTCGTTCTCTCACTATCAATTGACAAGGTCGAAGCTATTATAGCTAATTACTTTTATAGATCGTTTTCATAAAATAAAAAAAAAATAAGTATTTTTGTAGTTTAAGAACCATTTGAATCACTACTTGATTCAAATGGTTCTTAAAAACTCATACAAACTTTCTTTATCTATTCCCATATATTGCGTATTGGGTTTGTAAGACCTTTTCTTCAATTAGATGTTAATGCAAATGAACCATAACTATGCAGCCCTATTCCTAATAGATTTACTCCAAAATAGCATATCCAAATTATAAAAAATCCCACAGAAGCCACAATTGCAGAATTTGAGATTTGCAAATTTTCATTTGTTCTAGTTCTAGTATGTAAATAAATTGCGAATATTGTCCAAGTAATAAATGCCCAAGTTTCTTTTGGGTCCCAATTCCAATAGGATCCCCATGCCTCATTAGCCCATACTGCTCCCGAAAGAATACCTATGGTTAAAAATATAAATCCGAGACTAATGACACGAGAACTCCAACAATCCAATTGCTGGATTAATTGATACGTATGATAATTTCGAAATGCTTTCAATTTATTGTTTTTTAATTTTAAAGCATTGCTTATTTCATTTTCATTGGCGTATTTAAGTTTGCTAAAAGAAAATGTGCCGATTTGGAAATGATTGCTTTTACATTTCGAAAAAATATCAATATTTTTTCGAAATGTAATGACTAGAAGAGCTACTGATAATAATGATCCACACAGAAGAGCTGCATAGCTCAATATCATCATACTTACGTGCATCATTAACCACTGCGATTGTAGAGCAGGTACTAATATTGTGGATTGATGCATTTCAGTTAAAAGGCCCGAAGTAGCGAATCCTTGGGTAAAAACTGCACTCGGTGCAGTTATTTCATTTAAATGATTTTTATGGTTCCTAAAATACGGAATCATATGAATAATGTAGAAACCCCACGAAAGGAACATTAATGATTCATACAAATCACTTAAGGGTAAATGTCCTGAATAAATCCAACGAATAACTAATAATCCCGTTATACATAAAAAAGCGGCTACCATTCCTTTTTCCGACGAATCATATAGCCCTACGATTTCGTGAACTAATAAGTTCATCAAATAAATCGTAATTACAATGGAAACAATCGACAAAGAAATGTGAGTTAATATATGTTCTAAAGTAAACAATATCATAAAAGTCCTAAAATAAGGATGTCCTCCAACAATGGAATGGAAATCCGGAATTAAATTCTATACATTATAGGAGTTTTTATAGTCTTTAGTTTACTAGTATTTTTTATTTTTATAAGATGCCGCTACTCGGACTCGAACCGAGATGCTCTAGCACTGCTTCCTAAGAGCAGCGTGTCTACCGATTTCACCATAGCGGCTTGCTCGACAAAATCATAATAGTACATCTATCTTCAATCGTCGAGATTGAAGGAGAAAGGCTCAATTCAATGCAATATCTTTAGAAAACAATAAAAAATATCTTTTTTTTTTTCGATTTCGATTATTTTGTAATAATATAATTAAGTAATAAAAAAACTTTTCAACATTGACTTAATTTTATTGACCAGTCGTAACTTCTTTAATTTATTTGATCAAATAAATTAAATTTTAAATTAAAGAATTAAATAAATTAGATATATTAGAGTCCTTTCATATCTTGCATATCTTTATTTACTTTATTTACTTGTACTTGATTTTTTTCTCCCTTCAAAATAT